GGGAACGATGGAACCTGTGAATTCAAAAGATTTTAGAATTCGAATGATTCATTGATCGGGATGGCGGAACCGGCCAGAGACCAATTCATCTATTCGGAAAAGTTATGAACTAATGATATAACTGAAATAGAAATGGAAAGAGTAAATATTCGCCCGCGAAAACTTTCTTTTCTTGGATTGCTAAAATTGGGTCAATCCAATACGATAAACAGTAAAACAAAATAAAGATTTGTTTTAACATTCTAAAATATAAAATATATAAATATAACAAAAAAAGAGTTATTTAATAGATTTATATTTAGTTATCTATAGAAACAAGATATAGAAATTCAGAATATATTTGATCTAGATTAAATGAAATCCATTATTCAGTATATTACTTATTCAATACATGTATATCTTCATTCAAATTATATTCTATCTGAATTGAATTCAAAATCTTTAATTTGAAATTTGAATTGATTTTATTCGCGAGGAGCTGGATGAGAAGAAACTCTCACGTCCGGTTCTGTAGTAGAGATGGAATTCAAAACAAACCATCAACTATAACCCCAAAAGAACCAGATTCCGTAAACAACATAGAGGAAGAATGAAGGGAATATCTTATCGAGGTAATACTATTTGTTTTGGTAAATACGCTCTTCAGGCACTTGAACCCGCTTGGATCACATCTAGACAAATAGAAGCAGGTCGACGAGCAATGACACGAAATGCACGTCGCGGTGGAAAAATATGGGTCCGTATATTTCCAGATAAACCAGTTACAGTAAGGCCCGCAGAAACACGTATGGGTTCAGGTAAAGGCTCTCCCGAATATTGGGTAGCTGTTGTTAAACCAGGTCGAATCCTTTATGAAATGGGTGGAGTAACAGAAAATATAGCCAGAAGGGCTATTTCAATAGCAGCGTCCAAAATGCCTATACGAGCTCAATTCATCATTTCGGGATAAAAAAGAAATAGGACTTAAAAATAGCGGGTGGAGGTTTCTTTTTTTTTTTAACAAAAAATATTTCTTCGACTTTGTATTGTAAAAAACAGATCAAAAAAAATGATATGATTCAACCTCAGACCCATTTGAATGTAGCAGATAACAGCGGGGCTCGAGAATTGATGTGTATTCGAATCATAGGAGCTAGCAATCGTCGATATGCTCATATTGGTGACGTTATTGTTGCTGTGATCAAAGACGCAGTTCCAAACATGCCTCTAGAAAGATCAGAAGTGGTCAGAGCTGTAATTGTCCGTACTTGTAAAGAACTTAAACGTGACAACGGTATGATAATACGATATGATGACAATGCTGCAGTTGTGATTGATCAAGAAGGAAATCCAAAAGGAACTCGAGTTTTTGGTGCGATTGCCCGAGAATTGAGACAGTTCCATTTTACTAAAATAGTTTCATTAGCTCCTGAGGTATTATAAAATTAGACCAAGATATGGGTATAGGTTATAATAGGGTATTTAAAAAAATAGATAAAGATTCATTTAGTAGATTTTGTCTCACGTATATACCTTTCAAAATTCATATTAATATTCATAAACAAATACGTAAAAAAAGCATGTTGATTATATCCAAAATTGGAGGCACCGATAATTTTAATTAATCATGGGTAGTGATACTATTGCTGACATAATAACCTCTATACGAAATGCCGATATGTATAGAAAAAGCGTGGTTCGAGTAGCATCTACTAATATCAGCCAAAGTCTTGTTAAAATACTTTTACGAGAGGGTTTTATCGAAAACGTGAGAAAACATCGAGAAAACAACAAATCTTTTTTGGTTTTAACCCTACGACATAGAAGGAATAGGAAAAGGACTTATCGAAATATTTTCAATTTAAAACGGATCAGTCGACCGGGTCTACGAATCTATTCTAACTATCAAAGAATTCCTAGAATTTTAGGCGGGATGGGGGTTGTAATTATTTCTACCTCTCGGGGTATAATGACAGACCGAGAGGCTCGACTAGAAAGAATAGGCGGAGAAATTTTGTGTTATATATGGTAATCTTTCTAATATCCGAGTTGAATAGGAAACTTCTTTTTTGTAAAAAAGAAAAGAAAAGAGACGGATTGTCTAATAGGGTTCTTCCTCTACTAGTTGATACTTCAAGGAGGTTTTACCTGGAATGAAAGAACAAAAATGGATTCATGAAGGGTTAATTACTGAATCGCTTCCCAACGGCATGTTCCGAGTTCGTTTAGATAATGAAGATATGATTCTAGGTTATGTTTCAGGAAAGATCCGCCGTAGTTTTATACGAATATTGCCAGGAGATAGAGTCAAAATTGAAGTAAGTCGTTATGATTCAACCAGAGGTCGTATAATTTATCGACTCCGCAACAAAGATTCGAAAGATTAGGTGTTTTTTAAACTTCACTATTTCTTTCGCAGGAATACGATTCAAAATAGAAAATGGAAATAAACTTATTTTATTCCAAGAAATGGATTCAAAATTAAAGTAAGGGGTGGCAAATATGAAAATAAGAGCTTCTG